CTGGCTTTTATCTGGAGAATAGCCAACAATGGATTCCATTGAATGAATAATGGATCCGGATCCTAAAAACAACAATGCTTTTGAATAAGCATGAGTAATCAAATGAAATAAAGCAGCTCGATAAGAACCCATACCTAGAGCTAGCATCATATAACCCAGTTGAGACATTGTAGAATAAGCTAAACTTCTTTTAATATCTTTTTGAGCAAGGGCTAAAGTAGCTCCTAATAGTACTGTTATTATACCTATCAAAGATATAAAATTCATTATGTAAGGTGTGATTACAAAAAGAGGAAGAAGCCGAGCTACAAGAAAAATGCCCGCTGCTACCATAGTAGCGGCATGGATAAGAGCGGAAATAGGAGTGGGCCCTTCCATGGCATCAGGTAACCATACATGAAGGGGGAATTGCGCGGATTTAGCAACTGCACCAGCAAATAAGAGAAAGGAACACAAAGTAACAAATAATAAATGAACGTGATTATTATTATCAATTAAGTTATTCACTATTTCGAACAAATCCCTAAATTCAAAACTACCCGTTATCCAATAAAGACCTAAAATTCCTAATAATAAACCAAAATCCCCTACACGATTAGTTACAAAAGCTTTTTGACAAGCAGTTGCTGCAATAGGTCGCGTGAACCAAAAACCTATTAATAGGTAAGAACACATTCCAACTAATTCCCAAAAAATATAAATTTGTATCAAATTAGAACTAGTAACTAATCCTAACATTGAGGTATTGAAAAAACTCAGATAAGCAAAAAATCTTAAATATCCTTGATCATGAGACATATAATTATCACTATAAAAAAGAACCAAAATTCCAACAGTAGTAATTAATATTAACATAATAGAAGCAAGTGGATCGATTAAGTGACCGAACTCTAAAGAAAAATCATTATTAATGGTCCAAGACCATACATATTGATAGATAAAACTTCTATTTATTTGTTGAATAGAGAGATAGACGGAAAGAAGCATAACCATGCTTAACAGTAAAATGCTAGGAAAAGCCCACACACGACGAAGATTATTTGTTGCTGTCGGAAAAAGGAGAAGTCCCATTCCTATTAATATAGGAACTGGTAGTGGAATGAAAGGTATAATCCATGAATATTGATATGTATATTCCATAAAACAACCTTGTTTTATTGTTAATTAATTGTTTCTGATTCACCGGCTCTTATCTATTTTTTTTTAGATTCACGAAGTCTTAAATGAATTCTATATAATAAAAATTATCTATTTTTTTTTTATATATATCAAATTTAATACAATTTGATATATTATTAATTTTAATTCATATTAATAGATGTTTAATATTTATATTCTATTTTATATTGATTATATTATTTATATTCTATTTTATATTGATTATATTGAAATAGAAAGGAAGATCTTTCTCAGGATCCCATAACTTGACCCCGCCCTCCCCAAAAAGAAGAAAGAATCAACTATTTTAGACTTCTCTTTCAAAAACATATAAAAGAATACTTCAACTAAAAAGGTTCAATTACTAATGATTAACTACTCGTTTTCTTTTTCGTTGTAATTTCAAAATGAAAATTCGGCGGACTCGCTTTTTCAACTTGATCGATGTAATATAAAAAAGATGGAAATAATAAGGACTGGGATGGGTTTTTTTGAAACCTTTCGATCTATTTTTTTTTTTTTCTGTATCTGTTTAACTAGAGGACTACAAGAATAGATAGGGATATTAAAAAAAAAAATACTTTCGAATTTTGTGTTCCATTTTTATCCCCCGCAAAGCAAAAGAAAAATGCAAATTATTTGCAGAATAGATGTCTTTCACATCCAACTATAGAAATGAATAACTTGTTTTTTAAATTTGCATGGCAGTTCCAAAAAAGCGCACTTCTATATCAAAAAAACGTATTCGTAAAAATATTTGGAAAAAAAAGGCATATTGGGCAGCATTGAAAGCTTTTTCGTTAGCTAAGTCTCTTTCGACTGGAAATTCTAAAAGTTTTTTCTACTTGAAATTCTAACAGTTTTTTTGTACAAAAAAGAATAATAATAAAAACCGTGATTTACTAATATGAATGCTAAAATGAGACTTTTTTGTTTGCAATTGAAAAAATAAAAGCTAGAAAGTATCACTCCTTATTAATCGAATCTAGGTTATTATTTCCGAATGGGGAGTCTTATTTTCCCCATACATTTCCTTTTAACACTCATGGACTATAATAAAATAAACAATTTAAAAAAATTCTAGACTACTAAATAAATTTATATTTATAAAGCTATACTATATAATATGCAATAAAAAAAATATCAAAATGAATCCTTGAATCTCGACGATTAATCTAAAAATGGATTAGTATTATTTCAAATACGCTGGCCGCTATGGTGAAATCGGTAGACACGCTGCTCTTAGGAAGCAGTGCTAGAGCATCTCGGTTCGAGTCCGAGTAGCGGCATGTCATCTTCTAAAAGAGATACAATAAGACCTATAATGAATTCAATTCTGAATTTGAATTCAGTATATATAATTGAGTACCCCCCTTTTTTATTATGATATTTTCTACTCTAGAACATATATTAACTCATATATCCTTTTCGCTCGTTTCAATTGGAATTACAATTTTTTTTATAACCTTATGTGTCGATGAAATCATAGGACTACATGATTCGTCAGAAAAAAGCATGATAGCAACTTTTTTATGTATAACAGGATTATTAGTCACTCGTTGGGCTTATTCGGGTCATTTTCCATTAAGTAATTTATATGAATCATTACTTTTTCTGGCATGGAGTTTCGCCATTATTCATATGGTTCCCTATTTTAAAAAACAGAAAACTGATTTAAGGACAATAACCTCGTCAACCACTATTTTTACCCAGGGCCTTGTTACTTCAGGTCTTTTAAGTGAAATGCAGCAATCAGAAATATTAGTACCTGCTCTCCAATCCCAATGGTTAATGATGCACGTAAGTATGATGGTTTTGGGCTATGCAGCTCTTTTGTGTGGATCATTATTATCAGTAGCTCTTTTAGTCATTACATTTCGAAAAGCTTTCAGAATTTTTAGTAAAAACAAAAAAATTGTAAATGATTCATTTTCCTTTGTAGAGATCCAATATATGAATGAAGGAAACAATGTTTTACTAAGCACCTCTTTTTTTTCGTCTAAAAACTATTACAAGGCTCAACTGATTCAACAATTAGATCATTGGAGTTCTCGTATTATTAGTTTAGGATTTATCTTTTTAACCATAGGTATTCTTTCCGGAGCAGTATGGGCTAATGAAGCATGGGGGTCCTATTGGAATTGGGATCCAAAAGAAACTTGGGCATTTATTACTTGGACCATGTTTGCTATTTATTTACATACTCGAACAAATCCAAATTTTGAAAGTAGAAATTCCGCAATTGTGGCTTTTCTGGGCTTTATTATAATTTGGATATGCTATTTTGGGGTCAATTTATTAGGAATAGGCTTACATAGTTATGGTTCATTTAATTTACATTAACACATTAAAATCTAATTTAATGAAATATAACTATGTAAGCCTATAAATACAAAAAAGAAATCTAATTTTAAATTTAAAATTATTAAATCAAATAAGAAATCAAAATATCTATTATATATAATAGATAGAATCTTAATATAGAGAGTCTAAATATAATAAATATATAAGAATATATAAGTAAGAATAAGATAAGAAAACTTTGTATAAGGTGCACGAACCATTTGAATCAAGTAGTGTAGTGATTCAAATGGTTCTCACAAAGACGAAATGGATTTCGTTCCAATTCATTTTTCCTTATTATTATTGTTTTTTTTACTTAAGTTAAAACTTTAGAGAAAATGGAATTTAAGAGAAAAAGGACTTCTTTCTCATTGTACAACGCACAATATTCAAACTAATAGAATTCTATTTGAATTTTTTCTTGAAAACTATCGATAAAAAAAATGAGATATAATAGCTTCCACTTTGTCAACTGATAATGAAAGAACGAAATCCGGATAAATACCAATACCAATTATTGGTAGAAAGAGAGAGATCGAAACAAATAACTCTCGCGGACCAGAATCAAAGAAATAAGAATTTGGAACATTAAATAGCTTGTATCCGTAGAACATTTGGCGTAACATAGATAATGAATAAATAGGCGTTAATATCATTCCAATTGCCATTAAAAAAGTAATTAGTATTTTTGGCATTAAAAGATACTTTTGACTGGTAATTATTCCAAAGAATACTAAAAATTCGGCAACAAAACCGCTCAGGCCCGGTAATGCAAGGGAAGCCATCGATAAGAGACTGAACATCGTAAATAGTTTTGGAAGGGGGATAGCCATTCCACCCATTTCATCGAGATAAAGAAGGCGTATTCTATCATAACCCGTTCCGGCCAAGAAAAAAAGAGCCGCACCAATAAATCCATGAGAGATTATTTGTAATATGGCTCCATTAAGTCCCGTATCGCTTATAGATGCAATTCCAATAATTATGAAACCCATATGCGATATAGAGGAATAGGCTATTCTTTTTTTTAAATTACGTTGACCAGGAGATGCTGAAGCTGCATAGATTATTTGTATTGCACCCACTAGAATCAACCCAGGAGAAAATAGGCAATGAGCATGCGGTAATAATTCCATATTGATTCGAACTAACCCATAAGCTCCCATTTTTAATAAGATTCCAGCTAGAAGCATGCACGTACTATAATGTGCTTCCCCATGTGTATCTGGTAACCATGTATGTAAGGGTATAATCGGCAATTTGACCGCAAAACCAATAAGAAATCCCATATAGAATATTACTTCGAGTGCCACAGGATACGATTGATTAGCTAATGTTTCAAAATTAAGTGTTGGCTCATTGGAACCATATAAACCAATACCCAGAACTCCTATTAATAGAAAAATGGAACCCCCCGCAGTGTACAAAATAAACTTTGTAGCTGAATAGAGACGTTTCTTTCCCCCCCACATGGATAGAAGTAGATAAACGGGAATTAATTCGAACTCCCACATTAGGAAAAAAAGTAAAAGGTCTCTAGAGCAAAATGATCCTATTTGACCGCTGTACATTGCTAACATTAAAAAATGGAACAATCGTGCATCTCGAGTAACTGGCCAGGCCGCTAAAGTAGCTAAAGTTGTAATAAATCCCGTCAATAAAATAGGTCCTATAGAAAGTCCATCTATTCCTAATCTCCAATAAAAATCAATAAAAGGGATCCATTTATAATTCTCTGTTAGTTGGGTTAGTGGATCATCCAGTTGAAAATGATAAGAGAATGTATAGGTTATTAAAAGAAGTTCTAAAATGCATATACATAGTGTATACCATTTCATGACCTTATTACCTCTATGAGGTAGGAAGAAAATTAAAGAACCCGTCAATATGGGAAAAACTACAATTATAGTTAACCAAGGAAAATAATTCGTGGTAAAGACAAGATACACTTGGACCAAAAAACCCCGCGCTCAAAAATACAAATAAATATTTTTTATTTTTTTCTTTTTGAGTACGGGGTTTTGTCGGTAAAAAAAGAAACTGTATTCAAAATGTATTGAAATGCTTTTTTCTGAAACGTATTAATAAGCTAGACCCATACTTCGAGTTGTTTCATGCCATAAATAAACTCGAACGCTCAAAAAATCCGTTGGACAAGCGGATTCACATCTCTTACAACCAACACAGTCCTCGGTTCTTGGAGCGGAAGCAATTTGCTTAGCTTTACACCCATCCCAAGGGATCATTTCTAAGACATCCGTCGGGCAGGCCCGTACACATTGAGTACATCCTATACAGGTATCATAAATCTTTACTGAATGCGACATTGGATATCTATCAATTTTTGAATGTCATAAACTTTCGATCTAGTAAACTTATAAATGAATCATATATTTAAACACCAGATGAATCAATGATTTTATCAGAATTTTTTACATCAATCAAATTCTGGATCGACTCAAGAGATTGAGCCAAGATACTTTAATTTCTTGCCCTTTGTCATATCTACGTATCATATACGCAAATTTATATTTATGCTAGTTGAATTTCAATTCCTGAGGAGTCTTATTTCAATTTTGATAATGGATACTACTTATTTATTCAATAAATTGGATTGATTGATACGAATTGATTTTCTGTTACGATAAATTGAGGAAACAATAGCCAACCCAATAGCTGCTTCGGCGGCTGCAATAGCTATAATAAAAATTGAGAAAATATCCCCTTTTAATTGCCGACTATCAAAAAAATCAGAAAATGTTACGAAATTCAGATTAACTGAATTCAGTATAAGTTCAAGGCACATAAGAGCCCTAACCATATTTCGACTCGTTATCAATCCATAAATACCGAGAGAAAATAAATAGGCACTCAAAACAAGTACATGTTCGAGTATCATTGACCAGCTCCTTATTAATTTGAATTCATTTCAATATGAACAACAATTCGACAAATTAGGTTTACTAGAATAAGTACTAATAAGTACAAAAGAAAGGAATAGTTTTTTCTTCTGCAATTCAAATAGAATTGAAAATAAATGGATTTAATAACCCAAAGCAAAGTTCCATTTTTATTGCTGTTAACAGTTATAAAGATTGGATTGATCATTGACGAGCAACAGCAATTGCACCTATCAAAGAAACTAAAAGTATTATTGAAATGAGCTCAAATGGAAGAAAAAAATCAGTTGATAAATGAATTCCAATTTGTTGACTATTACCTATAAAATCTTGCTCTATAATCTGATTTGATTTTGTCGTCCAAATAATCCCGTACCAAGACGTATCTAGAATAGTAGTAATTAGTGAAATAAAAATACTTGTACAAACCAACGACGTAATCCCATCACCAACAGTCCAAAGATTCAAATCTTTGGAATATTCTGAACCATTCATGAACATCACAGCAAATAGGATTAAAACATTTATAGCTCCCACGTAAATAAGTAGCTGCGCAGCCGCTACAAAATAGGAGTTTGATAAACTAAAAAATAAGGATATGCAAACAAGAACCAATCCCAAGGAAAAGGCCGAAAATATGGGATTGTTAAGTAATACCACTCCCAGACCTCCTACTATAAGAACCGATCCTAGAAAAACTAAAAGAAAATCATGTATTGGTCCAGGCAAATCCATTCTATTTAAAAGATAAATAAATTGAAATGTGTTTCATGATTTTATTGACCCGACCAGGCAATTTTTTATGATATGCTCCTAATTGAATTCGAATCGAATCCGTTTTAATTGGTGTAGGTACACAATTAGTGAACCCCCTTTGACTCGAAAGAAAAGAAAGCTTAGTTAGTTTAAGTTTAATTCGAAATAGAAAATTTCGAAATAATTATGTATATATGATTTTCACTCCAAAAGCAAAATGGAGTGGCGCTTAGCACTAACCAATCCATAGTTGGTCCTAATTTTTAGTTAATGACAAAAAAAAAAAAAAGAAAATAAAGAACTCATTCCTTTCAATTAAAATTCGATCAAATTGAATCTTGATAATTAGCAATTCTTCTTTAATCACAAAGTTTTTGCGGTTTTTATTTTATTTGCGGTGAATTCAAAATTGTTCTAATTGTATAATCGTCGATTACTGACATTGGTAAACGACCCAAAGCGATTTGATTATAATTCAATTCGTGACGATCATAAGTAGAAAGTTCATATTCTTCCGTCATTGATAAACAGTTTGTTGGACAATACTCAACGCAGTTACCACAAAATATACAAATTCCGAAATCAATACTGTAATTAAGCAATCGTTTCTTTCGAATACCGGTTTCCAATTTCCAATCAACAACGGGGAGGTCTATAGGACATACACGAACACATACTTCACAAGCAATGCATTTATCAAATTCAAAATGGATTCGACCGCGAAAACGCTCCGATGTAATTAATTTTTCATAAGGATATTGAATAGTTACGGGTAAACGATTTGCGTGAGATAAGGTAATCATGAACCCCTGACCAATGTACCTTGCAGCTCGTACTGTTTGTTGACCATAATTCATGACCCCAGTTACCATAGGGAACATATCGTAAAGATCTATGAATAATTTTATCTTTGTTTCTTTCTCTTGTTTGAAAGACGCCATAAATATAGAATAGCCCCTTCCTTTTTCCTTTACAGTGAAAGAAGTTGGGAGGAAGTTGTTAATAATAGATTACCGAGAGAAATCGGTAAAAGAAATTTCCATCCAAGATTTAATAATTGGTCCATTCTTAGCCTAGGTAAAGTCCATCTTGTTGTGATAGAAATGAACAAAAACAAATAAGTTTTCGCTAATGTAATAAAAATACCGATTGTCGTTCCAAAAACTCTACCTACTTTAGTTATTTCAAAGAGCCCAGGAACAGATATGTACGGAATAGAGATATTCCAACCGCCCAAGTAAAGAACTGTTACAAATAACGAAGAAACTAATAGATTTAGATAGGAAGCAACGTAAAATAAACCAAATTTTATACCTGAATATTCGGTTTGATAACCTGCTACTAATTCTTCTTCTGCTTCTGGTAAATCAAAGGGTAATCTTTCACATTCTGCTAGGGAAGAAATTAGAAAAACAAGAAACCCAATAGGTTGCCGCCACAAATTCCAACCCCACAAACCATATTTTGATTGGGCTTCAACTATATCAACTGTACTTGAACTGTTAGATAATCATAGTCGGTGATAACATCACTGTTCCCACCGCTATTCCAGAACCGTACGTGAGATTTTCACCTCATACGGCTCCTCGGGGGCCTCCAATAAATCTAAGGACCTCATTGAGATTCTTTATCTTGATACGGTTGGAGTATAAATATATATAGATAGAGTCAAAAACTGTGGTGTGGTAAGGTCCCGAATTAAACCAATGGAATTCTGTCTGCTAGGCTATAATAATGATTAAATCATTCAAAAAGCACTTCTGAATTGATCTTGTCCTTTAATAATTTAAATTTATCTTTGCTGAGTAATAACCTAATCCTTCAATAAAATACTCCTTGTAGCAATATCAATAGATACTTCAACCCAGCCTTTTCATTACGAACAAAATGAAACATTCCATATAGCTCATTAATCATGACAGAGTATCGCTATGAATATGAGTATAGAAAAGAATAAAAGGATCCTTTTGTTTTTCTTCCTATTCTTCTTTCTGAAAATGGGGGTTTCAAAAAAGGATTATTTCGTTCCTGATAGTCATTTTGTAATCTGTGGATAGGAGCCTACTCTGGATCGGAATCGCGAGGAGTACTGCTTGATCATTTCTACCAAACTTCAAGCCCCAATTAGGATTCTTTTTATGTTATGAAAAAGAATCCTGTTGGATAATTTACATAATATATCTCCATTACTAATCCTTTATGTAGTTTTGTGTTCCTAACCATCCACTTATTTTTTATCAATCATCCGTTCTGGTACTACATAGAAACAAAGGAGAATCGAAACTCTATACGGTTGATGTTTTGAACCCGCTTCAAGCTAGGATGACTAATCAACCAATCTTGGGGTAAAAGTTTTGCTAATATTTATTTTATTTTCTTGTACGTACGAAATGAGACTCCATTTTTTTACTGCAAATTTGTAAGCAGTTTTCTTTCACTCATATAACTATCTGATTTAGTCCATCACCATCAATAATGAATAAAACAATGAGGATATCTATTTAATTTCTTTACTAACAAAACAAGAAATTAATTAAGAAAAGGTTAAACGAATCGCACGTAGAGATATTGATAACACACAAAGAGTTAATGGTATTTCATAACTAATTGATTGAGCAGCGGCTCGTAGACCACCTAAAAAAGAATATTTATTATTTGATCCATATCCTGACATAAGAAGTCCGATGGGAGCAATACTGGAAACGGCAATCCATAAAAAAACACCAATATTGAGATCAGATAATACAAGGTGATAGCTAAAAGGAATTACTGAATAACTTAGTAAAATGGATATAACTGCTATGGATGGTCCTATGCTAAATAAACGAGTATCTCCTCGAGACGGTAGAAGATTCTCTTTGAAAATGAGTTTTGTTCCATCAGCTAAAGCTTGAAGAATTCCCATAGGCCCCGCGTATTCAGGCCCAATACGTTGTTGTATTCCTGCAGATATTTCCCTTTCTAACCACACTATTACGAGTACACCTAGAGTAATTCCCAATACAAGACTCAAAATAGGTATAAGCATCCATATGATTCCATAGACCTCTTTCAAAGATTGCAATCTGGAAAAAGAATTAATATCTTGTACTTGGGTTGTATCAATTATCATTTCAACGATCTACTTCTCCCATAATGATATCTATGCTACCTAGTATCGTCATAATATCAGCCAATTTCATTCTTTTAACTAACTGAGGAAGAATTTGCAAATTGATAAAACCAGGCGGACGGATTTTCCATCTCCAAGGAAACCCACTTTGATCTCCTATTAAAAAAATTCCCAATTCCCCTTTTGGAGCTTCAACGCGTACATAAAGTTCTTGCTTCGGCAATTCAAAAGTGGGAGAAGGTTTTTTACTAATGAATCTATATTCAAAACCGTTCCATTCTGGATCCTTTTCTCTATCAAAACATCGTATTTCCAAATTTTCATAAGGCCCCCCCGGAATTCCTTCCAGAGCCTGCTGAATAATTTTAATAGATTCCGTCATTTCACTGATTCGGACTAAATAACGAGCTAATGAATCCCCTTCTTTTTGCCACTGGATTTCCCAATCCAATTCGCCGTAACATTCATAACGATCAACTTTACGAAGATCCCATTCTATTCCGGAAGCTCGTAGCATTGGTCCTGATAAACCCCAATTTATTGCTTCTTCCCCGCCAATAATGCCCACCCCCTCAACTCGTTCTAAAAAAATGGGATTCCGCGTAATAAGTTTTTGATATTCCGAAACTGCCGTTAAAAAATAATCACAGAAATCCAAGCATTTATCTATCCATCCATGCGGTAGATCGGCCGCTACTCCTCCGATACGAAAATAATTATGCATCATTCTCATACCGGTGGCAGCTTCAAATAGATCATATACTAATTCTCTTTCTCTGAAAATGTAGAAAAAGGGAGTCTGTGCACCAATATCCGCCATAAAAGGGCCAAGCCATAAGAGATGAGAAGCTATCCGACTCAACTCTAACATAATTATTCTGATATAACTTGCTCTTTTAGGTACTTGAATATTCCCCAACTGTTCTGGTCCATTTATGGTTATTGCTTCTGTGAACATAGTCGCTAAATAATCCCACCGTGTTACATAAGGCAGATATTGTATAACAGTTCGGTTTTCCGCAATTTTTTCCATCCCTCGGTGTAAATAACCCAATATTGGTTCACAATCAATAACATCTTCACCGTCTAGAGTAAGGATGAGCCGAAGAACACCATGCATTGATGGGTGGTGAGGTCCCATATTGACTATCATGAGGTCTTTTCTTGTCGTTGTTACATTCATAAGGTTATTCCTCGATTCTTTCTTTCATGAATTGCTCAAAACGAAACAAAAAGTTCATAAAAATTCAAGATCTAAGAAATTAAATAATTCTAGTTCTTTTTCAAATTAACGAGGTTTTGATTCTCGGATATCTAGTTGACTAATTAATTCTTTATAACGGACTTTGCTTTTCTTTGACAAATAAGATAGCAGGCGTTGTCGTTTTCCCAGGATTTTACGTAAACCTCTCTGGGATAAAAAGTCTTTTCTGTGGAATTCCAAATGGGAAGTAAGTCTTCGTATCTTATTGGTGAAGCTAACTACTTGAAATTCAACAGACCCCCTGTTTTCTTCTTGTGAAATAACGGAAATGAATGCATTTTTTACCATAAAAAAATATTCTATCGTCCTTTTTTCTTTTTGAACTAAATGAATTTTACCAATCAGTAAGAATAATGCTAGTCATTTATATATATATATAAAATATAATTTCTTTACGAACTCCGAATTTTCTCAACTCATTTTATGAAATGATTTTATCAAATAAAGTTTCTCAATCCAATTTCCGAGTTGATTAAAATAGGATTCTGAAAGCATGGTATCTAGATTTTTCCACTAAAAAAAAAAAGAGGATTCTGTTGATTCATTTATAGATCTAATTGATATTGATATGTGCATTGGATTTCCATTCCGATACCAGAATGCAAATCTAATGCATCTCTTTGTTTCAGATATCAAATAGGGTATAGAATGGATATAAAAAAGGTATCATTAACGAATTTTCACTCGCGGATACATATGTATCCTTAGCATACTGAAACGGCTGCCATTATTGGTATGAAACCAATATCGATTCATACAAGCTAAATCTTCTAATCGATAATTAGGCCAAAGAAATGATTTTATCATTTTATTTTTCTTTTTTTCATTGTTATCCACAACTTCACCCCAGTTTTTTACGTATTTGCAAAATACTGGATTTTTTTGGATAAGATTTCCATTTCTCGAATAGAAAGAAATTAGAATTCGTAATTCTCTACGGCGTTGGGTTGATAAAACTGTTTCAGGAACAACCAAATCATAATTACTTTTGTGTCTAACGTCAGTATTGGTGTTAGCCATAAAAAGGGTTCTTCGGTATCTGAATCTTTCAGTAATTTCGAAACTCTCATCATCATCGTAGGGATCAATCTGCTCAATCAAAGGAATCTTTATCATTTGATAGATCAAAAATTGTGCATCCTTATTTTGTCTAGATATACGAAGTGGTTCGATACCGAATAGTCCTGCGGTAAACACAATGTTCTTAAGACTTTTTTTGGTTTTCGAAAATTCCATTTTCAGTCTTCCCCTTTTGATAGAGGTTAGCCAAGTTTTTTTTATCTCTTTCGCGTCTTTGAGTTTCTTCAGTTTATTCAATTCGTATCCATTCACTTTTAGTCTGTCCACTCGATCATAGTCATCCTCATCAGCATCCTGCGGCGATCTCACTTGAATATTACGGATATCCCCGTTTTTTAGGTATTCCACGAAGGGCCGTTTAAGTTTGTATGCTGTATAGGCTTTAAGATCCCCTGGGCTTTTGTTTTCTTTTTTATTTTTATTCTCTAATGCTAAATCGATCACTTTTATTTTCTTGTAGGGATTCTCTAGCTTTGTATTTCTCTTGATGTTTTTGTTTTCAAGAAAATTTGCCATAAGATTTTGAATAGCCTTTTCATTTTCATTTTGAATAACCTTTTCGGTTCCATCTTCAATAAGATCTTGAATAAGATTTGCATTTCCTTGCTGATTTACAAAAAGTAATTTTATTGGTATGATCCACGGTTTTAATTGATATCTAAGATCCATTGGGATCAATTCCGGGAAGAACCAACCTTTCAGATCCGAGATGCAATTATTTGGGATTTCTGTATTCATTCCCAGCCAATCAAAAAGTGGGTTTTGGTTTTTCGTTCGTTCATAATTTTGCCAATGCAAAAAAACCCCAGGCTTAATACTTGTATTACCATTTGACGTGGTCCAGTATTTTACAGTATCGCCACTATTTGCCGAGGTCCAGTTCTTAGCAGTCCCGGCTTTCTGTTTTAAACCAATTAAACCAACAGGGAGAAGTCTCCAATGAAAATATTTGCGGTCTGGAAACGTATACAGATTCAGAAGATCGTTTTGTACTAAAAAATTCTTGCTAAGAGCAATACCTTCTGGATTATCAAATAATTTACCTTGCCGTCTATTGTAATTGTAAGAAATCCTTTGTTTATTATTTATACATAGTGGTGATACATACTTATCTTCGGAATTAATAGATTGATATGAAAAAAGGTCATACCTATAGGATTTTATAGAGTTCTTAATAGTCTCGTCTTTTTGGCCTCTGTAAGTTCCCAATCTCAAAAAATGGCCTTCATCGTCTAATGAATTTGCTTCAAAGAAATTTATTCTTTTTTCATTAGAATAACTTTTAGTTAAGTCTGTATTTTCGTCCATACGTTGTTGATTCACTTTAGTTCGCCATTTTTCTTGGCTTAAGCTATTCCATATAATTGCAGATACATTATATTGATAATGAGCCTTTAACCAGTTTTTCCATTTAGTTTTTGAAGAATTAAAACAATTTTTATGTTTTAATTTAGAATCAAAAATGTGTTGTGCGTCAAAATAATCCTTTATTTCTTTCTTAAGAAAAAGGGATGCTCCGTCATATTGAAGAACATATCTTAACTTCTCTAAGTTAATAAGTTGGGTTTGGTATAATTTGTAAAATACATAGGCTTGGGACACAGAGGATAAGTGCGAATGACCTTTTGACTTCTTAATCTTATTGCTAGCCAAAATATTCGTAAGCTTAATATCATTCTCTGAAATCCGAATATCAGTATCATAAAGCGACTCTTTAAAAATCGAAATAAAGGGATTTTTTTTTTTCTTTGTTTTAGATTTATAAAAATTTGTTTTATACACTTTTTCTTTATTTGTTTCAATCTTGTAAATGGATTTTACACTCATTTTTTGTGAAAATTCAAAAAAATGTTTTGGATGGATCTTGCGAATAGAAATGGCACATCGAACGAAATTGAGGTGTATCCTTTTAATATTGCGGGATATCCTTTTAATGAAAAATATTAGAAAATAATAAGATTTTCGGATTCTTAGAAAAAAATATTTTTGTCGGATTAATCGAGCTTTTATTCTTTTTAATTTCTTTAAAATATTTTTTTTTGCTTGTCCTAGTTTATCAAGAGAATCGGGTTCAGGAGTGAAAACGATTTTCTTTCTTTCTTTTATAACTTTATCTATGTGATCTTGGATTTCTCTTAGTTGATTATCCAGATCCTTCAGTTCGTTTTCTTGATCCGCCACATTTTCTTCTGGCAATGAATCATCTTTCAAAGCTCTAACTGGACCTTGCAACAAGGATTCGCGAATCCTCTGATTACTCATTCTCAAATCTTGTTCTTTTTTAAGACTCTCTATGTCTTTGTGAGAAAGAGTCAACTCAGAGTTTTCTCTTACTACAGATAATGCAATTGGGTTTCTTTTTGAAAGCTCTCTTTTTAGAAAAAAAATGCTTTTCATCAACCATTTTTTTGTTTTTTTTAAGACGGTTAGAAAACGTTTGCTTAGAATTAGAGAATGTTTCTTTTGGAATTTGATAATTTTTTTTTTTAGTTCTTTTGCAATGGGTTTAAAAAATGCTGCCCAATCCGGGCTTATTAGATCACCGAAAGGACGGTCGGTTAAGATTCCAAAACTTGTTAAAAAACGAACTTCCCGGTCCCTTTCCAGTTTCTTGGGCTCCTTTTCTTTCTTCGGATCTTTTTGAATGGATCGCGGCCCAAATCTGTACCAAGGTTTAAGGGAAAAAGGGTCGCTGACCTGTATCTGAAGACCTTCTATCGTCCAGTTTTGTGGCAATTGTTGGTATCCCAGTTTTTCTGATACGGTCATACCATTATAGGTACATATAGCATACGTCTCCTTTTTCAAACGCGCAAAGTCTATTGACCACTCAGGATCTTGAAATAATAATATACGGGCTATATTTTTCACTATTATCAATGAAGGGAATACAATCCTTTTTCTAAGAAAAGTATGCATTAATAATATTAAAGCTCTTATGGCTTGACCAAAGTCAATGTTCTCCCACATTTCCATTACATTCTCAATTCGTATCTCATCCTCCAGGTCTTCCTCGGATTTATCTTTCTCCCCTTTGGGTGCTAACCCCAACATTTGCCGCAGTTCCTTCCTATTATCCAAAATCCTCGTGACCCATTTTTTTTCATCTTTAGCCACTTTTTTACTTATCCGGGTTTCAAAAAAGAATTTTACTTGCACGGCGATGTTAACAAAAAAAGAAAAAATGGAGCGGCGTCGGAAAGTGAAAAGAGGGGAACGTGGATTTACTTGATATATGCTACAAACGTATGCTTTACGTCTGTCATGACGCGCGGATCCCTTGATTAGTCCTCGACGAAAATCTGACATCTGGCCTAAAAAACGTATCGCATACTTTTTTCGCTTCCGCACAAGATTACCATGCTCATCTACCACCGGCGTCTTTTTCGCATCCTTCTCAGTAAACACTGCTACACGTTTGAATGGTAGTACCCGAAGATCATGATCGGCGAACATTCTTTCTCCCTCGGCTGTCCCTTCCACTTGTTCCAACTCGTCGATTAATTTGTATGACCATCGAGGAACTTTTTTAGTGATTTCTTTTAGTCCAATAGCTTTTTTTCTAATTCTTTGGGGATCGGGTAGAATAGGATTCAAAAGCAATTTACAAAATTTCCTTGCACCTTGGACATCCATTTTGACTTCTTTGCTTTTGAACAATGAAAATTTGTTCTTTTTTATTGGTACTACAGGTGTATTAACTATATCTATTTTCTTTTTCAATTTGTCATAATCTTTCTCGGGAATCAAAAGTACGTGAAGCTTATTTATCGAACTTCTTATCATTCTTAGAGACATTTCATTTTTTTTTTTCAGCGAACTTGTCTCTATGTCATTTTGTATTAAAGTTTTATTATTATTTAGGATTGAGGATGAAAAAAACTTTTTGCTCTTTGCACGATACGCTCCGGTCAAAAAAGGATCAGATATTTCAGGCAAGTATTCGGTTTTAGTTTTATAATTACACAATCTTTTTCTTTTTTCGAGGACATTTTGCAGGCTAGAGCTTTTCTTTCTTGCGAGGACATTTAGCAGACTTCTTTTTTTATCTAAAGCTTTAATTCGATTTCTAAATTCTGTACTCAGGCTGCTCGTTTTTTGTTCATTCCTATAAGTCCACTGGGTATAACTCCCAGGATCAGACCATCCAAGAGCCCGCCATTGATCATAGATTCGTGGGAACGCAGAAGAAATTTTTCTTTGTATCATTTCGAAGAAAGTTGACAAACTGGGTGGATATGTAAAACATATTCTTTCTTTTCCATCACTTCGACATTTATAAAAAAAATATTGTGACGTTTCATTTTTTACAGCCTTTTCAACGCCAGCACACGTTTTTATATATCGTAATGGACGGAGCGATTTTTGCGGGTCAAAAAGAGGAGTCACAAGAGGTTTTCCAAATGAGAATAAATATTGATCTTCTTTGAATATAGCTAACTGCGAATTCTCTTCCTCAATTTCGTTCGGATCCACCCTTTCTTGCGAGATAAGCGAACTATAAATATGTTCTTCGGTAAATTCCTCTTGTTTCTCTTGCACCTCCTCTTCCACATTTTCTCCTTTTTCAACTTCCATCTCCCTCTCCTCAACTTGCATTTCCCTCTTTATTTTTTTTTGAATTTCTGATATTTTTTCTCTCGGGTCTCGAAACAAAAAGGGTGTTCGATCTAAATAGAAAAGAAAGGTCGCAAATAAGACAATACTAAAGAGGTGCTCCATATCTTCTATGAATTTGGATCTCATGTACACATTCTCAAATCCACGAAGGACCAACTTAACATAAAATCGAAAAAAAAGTTTTATATCGCTTACTAGCAAAGAACTCTTTATCCACCACAGTGCATCGTCTAATCCCTTATAATTCTTTATCCTGAGTAATACCGATTCAATCCGTTTCATGCCAAAAATTTCACGAATTAAACCAGGAACAAAAGAATTTCTCAATTTTTCTATAATGTACTTATTCCATGGAATAAGTACATTAGATGTAATGTACTTCATTCTCTTCGATCTAATAAACTTTAGTATCCACACTAATACCAATCCAACCCATTTTACGACTAAAATATGACCAATTAACCAACCAACAAAGCTACTTAGGACAAATACAATTTTATTGTTGCAGCGAAAGATATAAATATGGTTTAATCTGGTTAACATTGGCCTTGCCAAAAGGCTAAGGCTCAATAATTGAAAAAGCAAATTATTCAGGAATACCCATTGAATCCTAAGATTCCGCATTGAATTAGTAAATTCCAAAGCAAAAAACGAATCCGGGTATTGACCTCTATTGTTGCATAAGAAATGAAAGAAAAAATACGGTGGAACTAGTAAAAGTAGTGTATGAGGTCTACCTAACGCTAGATGCAGAGGCGCATAAAGCATTGATATGAATACCAAAAGTTGTCCTGTAAAAAAACCTGCTGTTTCTGAAACCTTCTTTTCGATTGCATCTTGGTCTCCTTCCAAAAACCGGGGTCGGAGAAGGAAGAGATAAGAGCATCCCATGGAAAATGCGCTAATAAATCCATAGTAGAGTCCGACCATAACGACGGAATTACTTATCTTCATGCATAGGGATACGAGATTAACCAGTAGAAACGATTTAAAAATCATCACGAACCTCCTCTCCTCTTGTTGGATTAAGATAATAGTTTTTTTTAAGTTATTCTTTATCTGTAATATATGTAATTTTTTTTTTTAGTTATTCTTTCAGCAACAAATAATCTTCGTCGTGTGTGGGCTTTTCCTAGCATTTTACTGTTAAGCATGGTTATGCTTCTTTCCGTCTATCTCTCTATTCAACAAATAAATAGAAGTTTTATCTATCAATATGTATGGTCTTGGACCATTAATAATGATTTTTCTTTAGAGTTCGGTCACTTAATCGATCCACTTGCTTCTATTATGTTAATATTAATTACTACTGTTGGAATTTTGGTTCTTTTTTATAGTGATAATTATATGTCTCATGATCAAGGATATTTAAGATTTTTTGCTTATCTGAGTTTTTTCAATACCTCAATGTTAGGATTAGTTACTAGTTCTAATTTGATACAAATTTATATTTTTTGGGAATTAGTTGGAATGTGTTCTTACCTATTAATAGGTTTTTGGTTCACGCGACCTATTGCAGCAACTGCTTGTCAAAAAGCTTTTGTAACTAATCGTGTAGGGGATTTTGGTTTATTATTAGGAATTTTAGGTCTTTATTGGATAACGGGTAGTTTTGAATTTAGGGATTTGTTCGAAATAGTGAATAACTTAATTGATAATAATAATCACGTTCATTTATTATTTGTTACTTTGTGTTCCTTTCTCTTATTTGCTGGTGCAGTTGCTAAATCCGCGCAATTCCCCCTTCATGTATGGTTACCTGATGCCATGGAAGGGCCCACTCCTATTTCCGCTCTTATCCATGCCGCTACTATGGTAGCAGCGGGCATTTTTCTTGTAGCTCGGCTTCTTCCTCTTTTTGTAATCACACCTTACATAATGAATTTTATATCTTTGATAGGTATAATAACAGTACTATTAGGAGCTACTTTAGCCCTTGCTCAAAAAGATATTAAAAGAAGTTTAGCTTATTCTACAATGTCTCAACTGGGTTATATGATGCTAGCTCTAGGTATGGGTTCTTATCGAGCTGCTTTATTTCATTTGATTACTCATGCTTATTCAAAAGCATTGTTGTTTTTAGGATCCGGATCCATTATTCATTCAATGGAATCCATTGTTGGCTATTCTCCAGATAAAAGCCAGAATATGGTTCTTATGGGCGGTTTAAAAAAGCATGTACCAATCACAAAAACGTCTTTTTTGGTGGGTACGCTTTCTCTTTGTGGTATTCCACCTCTTGCTTGTTTTTGGTCCAAAGATGAAATTCTTAATGATAGTTGGTTGTATTCGCCAATTTTCGCAATAATAGCTTGTTCCACAGCAGGATTAACTGCATTTTATATGTTTCGTGTTTATTTACTTACTTTTGATGGACATTTAAACGTTCATTTTCAAAATTATAGTGGTCAAAAAAGTAGCTCCGTCTATTCAATATCTTTATGGGGAAAACAAGTACCAAAAAGGATTCAAAATCAGTTTTGTTTATTAAATTTATTGACAATGAATAATAATGAAAGTACGTCTTTTTTTTGGAATAACAAATGTCAACTTGATGGTAATGTAAAAAAGAGGATACGCCCTTTTATTACTGTTACTCATTTTCCGAATAGAAAGACTTTTTCTTATCCCCATGAGTCGGACAATACTATGCTATTTTCCCTCTTTGTATTAGTGCTCTTTACTTTGTTTGTTGCAGCCATAGGAATTCCTTTTAATCAAGAAGGAAGTGATTGCGATATATTATCAAAATTGTTAAATCCGTCTA